CTACTTGACGTCCATCGGATGGGTCTGTTATGGTTATTTCATATCCCCCCTTTTCTTTTCGTAAGATTTTACTTATTATACCCGCTCCTGTAGCATTCGAAACTGTATTGTTACTTTTGTTTCCGTCGGGATAAATCTGACCCCTTCCTCGATTCCCACCTACGTATATAGGATATTTTAAGAAGTGAACATCTTTCTTGGTTGCGGGATCGGGGGAAAGAATAGGAAAGGTGATTTCACTATATTTCTGACCGGGGACAGGTCCTATCACAAGAATATTCTTTTTATTAGGACGATAGCTCTGAAAAGACAAATTGCCTATCTTTTCTTTCAGCTCGGGAGAAACACGATCGGAAGGAGCTAATTCAAACCCCTCCGGTAAAATAAGAACAGCCCCCACGTTCAAACCCCCCTTTTTACCATTAGCAAGAACTTGTTTCACTTGCTTATCATACGGAATTCGAACAACTGCTTCAAATACAGTATTAGGAAGGACCGCTTGTGGAACCTCAATATCCACGGGCTTATTAGCTAAATGACAATTGGCACATACAATACGCCCAGTCGCTTCTCGTGGATTTTCATAACTCTGCTGCGCAAAAATGGGATATGCACTTGAAGTGGATGTCCGAGTTATGATATATATAATGAGCGATACGGAAATAGATCGAGTAATCTGTTCCTTTATCCAAGAAAAAGTATTTCTAGTTTGCATGGTCTAATCATTGATCCGAAAAATTTATACAATAAATTGGGTAGGTCACTAGTATAGTTCCCTATCCACGATTCTGCCTATTTACTGGAATACTATAGGATGAAATCCCCCGAACGTTTTTAATGCTTATGTATAACTACAACGTAAGAACCATTCTAATTTATTAAATGAATATCGGTGGATCATTTATCAATCGTTCATCGAATGATAAATAACTACAAGTGACGGAGATATACGATTTAAATAACGGAAAATCCAATATTTAAAAATAGTATCCAGAATAACTGGAAAAGTGGAAACAAGACCAGATATAATTTGATCATTATGAACAAATCCAAAATCTTTGTAGACAGAACCAATCATTAGTTCCCAACCGTGAGGTGAATGAAATCCGATACATAAATCGGTTAATAAAAGAATCGAAAAAGCTTTTACCGTATCACTTAAGTTATATAGGAATTCCTGAGCCCACGAGTTAAGAATCGCAAGTTCTTCACTACCTAAAAGAGAATAACCGCTTAGAATAACAAAAGAGATTATATTTGTCGAGAAGTGCAAAATCGTATGGATACGACCCTCAGTGTGTATCTTGATTAATTGGATCGTTTCTTTGTGGATTCCTATACGAAGCTTTTGTAGATGTGTCTCCGAGTATTCCTTGATCATTTGGTCCAAGAAGAGGATTTCCTCTAATTCTATGAACTTTTCTAGAATACTTTTTTCCTGAAGATTATTCAAAAAAATTTCGGATTGACCAATATTCGACCAATTAGTAACCCAAGATTCCATACTTTTAGTAAATGAGAGAGAAATCCACCAGGGCAAAAATACTATAGATGCAAGATACAAAAGAGGAGTGAATGCTTTCTTTTTTGCCATTTTTCACCTGTGAATTTTTAATTAACCCACGACTCTATATGATCGAATATTTCTTTCAAATAGAAGTTCTAGATAAGGTATCAAACCTATGAATCTATTTTGTTTGTGATCTTGTTTGAATCTAGAAAGAATACAGAAATAGACTAAGACTCCACTTCGAACGAAGAAATAATAAAAAATATTGTTTACAGGTATTTTGAGGCAAGGGAACTCCTTTTCTATCAAAATATCCAATATTTCAAAAAGATTCCAACGATCCGCCCTAGTAAAGAATAGAATAATCGAGAGAAAGATAGAAAGTATAATGTGATGATCAAAAAAATGAGCGGCAAAACAAACAAGACAGAAATGGGCCAGTTATCATTATTAAGATAACCTATTGTTGGTTAGTAAAGAACACAAATGAAAGGATAAAAAGCGATCGATTGACAAAAAGGAAAAAATTTACAAGATCGGTTGAGTTGCATAGATTTGGAATGCATTTGGATATACATAAAAAAAGAGTTTTGTTTTATGGTTGTTCCGTATGCATATGCATCGGCTTTGGCTCGACTGAACGTTTTGACGAAACTACTGAGAAAACATTCGTTCTTCAGCCTAGTTCCTTTTTTTTTTCTCAAAATCAAAAGACTTCAATAGGTACGCGCAAGAAATAGGCCAATTGCGCTGCTTTTTGTTCAATTTCTCGTGGAGTCAAATTCTCATCAGTACGGGTCAACGGAATAGCTCCCCGGCCTCTGATGTCCATATAAAGGACACGACGAGCATAAATACCCTCTTTAACTTCTATTCGAACGGATTGAATATCCTTTATAAGGAATCGGAGGAATATGCGACGATTCTTTCCAGGAAATCCCCAACGAAAAATACACACTATTCCCTCCTTTCTATCGAATCGATCATACCCACTCCCCACATTCCAAGAAATTGTGCACCACAAATATGAACTAATAAATAGACCCGCGATCCCGTAGAAAGACATCACAATTGCTTGTGGAAAAAAAATGATTGGCTGAGACGGAACAAAAGATATCACATTTCTACCAAGATAACTGGAAGTTGCAGCCAATAAGAATCCTAATGAACCTAAAAAAACGATAAGGGCCCAGCAAAAATTACTTAGTTTTCGAGACCCCGTTATAAGTTCTATCCATATATGTTCTGATCGCCAACTCATACTTGATCCGATTGTATTTTATTGGAATTGAGAGAATACCCTTTCCTTTTTTGTTTCCAAAGGAACTCTCATCAACTAGTACTAGTTTGATGTGAACTAGCACTAGTTTGACGTGAAGCTTTAGGAATTATTCATCAAATTGGTTAGATCTAAAATAATAATAATAACATCCCCTTCATAAGATCCCAATATACATATGGATCCACCAACTTTACATTTTAGGCATCCAACAATCCTGATCTATCTGAAACTAGCTAGGATTCATTTATCCATAGATCATTTTCTGCAGGTTTTTCTTTTATGTTCAGTGGAAATCACACGTTATACTATATTTCACGAACTAAACATCTGTGTTATGCTACAGTTTCAAAAAAAAAAAAAAACGGCCGAGGTTGCATCCTCTCAGATCTAAACAATCTTATTTTTTTGAACATGAAGAAATAAAGAAGCCATTGCAATTGCCGGAAATACTAGGCCCACTAAAGGCACAAGAATAGGGGGAAGATTGAAAGTTGTCATAAAATGGTACCTCGATTTACTATATTGTACCTGTTATTATTTTTTTAATATTTTATATTTATACTAATTATAATTCAAAATTGTGATTATTATGAATTCATAGTTATTATTAATTAATTCAAAATGTAAAACTAAATAAACGGACTTATTCATCTTTCTACATGAAAGAGTATGATAATCAATCTTGATTGGTTTTCTTTATTTCTTTGTGTTTTGTTCTTGTCTTCTAATTAAATAATTAAAGGGTTTTTTACAAATTCTCGAAAAATTCGTTAGAATGCGCCACAAGCGGGATTCTTAGTAAAAATGGGATTTTCGGGAGATGGAGAAAGATAGAAAATTATATATCTATCTTTTCTCTATTTGATTGGAATTTAATTATATACGTAAGACGAAATTCGTCTTGTTTGCCCAATTTCCCGAAAGGAAGAACTCACGCTTTTATCTTATTGATAGAGACTTCTTAATTTAGTAATCAGGAATCCAGGTAAAAAAAGAGTTATCCGCAACTTTTGATTCTTTCGACAAGGCAATTCGATCTTAGGTCACTAAAGAAAACTCCATTCTTATTTACTTTGATTCCAATAAGTTAACTTACAAATAAGATAATTGAACTTAGTGCACCCTACTCGATGGAATTGGGAAAGAAGGCGTGCAGTTTAAATAACTCACCCAGAACGCTTTTTAAAAGATTACGTGGTACGATTAGATCAAATAAGCCCTTCTGGAATAAATATTCAGACACTTGTGAACCCTCGGGCACTGTTTTACTCAATGTTTGTTCAATTACTCTTTTACCCGCAAATGCAATGTAGGAGTTGGGTTCGGCAATAATGATATCTCCCAACATACCAAAACTAGCTATTACCCCACCAGTAGTAGGTGATGTAAGGATTGAGACATAAAATAACTTTTTATTTGATTGATAATCATATAAGGCAGACGATATTTTAGCCATTTGCATCAAGCTCAAACTCCCTTCTTGCATGCGTGCCCCCCCCGAAGCACACACTATAATAAGAGGTAGAAATCGATTGGTGGCGTACTCAATCAAACGGGTTATTTTCTCCCCGACTACCGATCCCATACTACCCCCCTGAAACTGAAAATCCATAACTCCAAGTGCTACGGGAACACCATTTAGTTGACCTATGCCTGTTTGAACAGCCTCAGTTAATCCTGTTTTTCGTTGATAAGAAGCAAGACGGTCTTTATAACGGTCCTCCGCCGAATAAAATCCAATGGGATCCAGAGGAACCATGTCTTCATCCATAGGGCTCCAAGTACCGGGGTCAATCGAAACTTCGATTCTTTCTGAACTACTCATTTGCAAATGATATCCACATTGTTCACAAATATTCATTTTTGATTTCAAAAATCTCTTATAATTTAATGCATAACAAGTTTCGCATTGAATCCACAACCGCCTATAGTTTTGAGTTGCATCGAGATCAGTAGACCTTTCTCCTAGAGGTAAATCATTGCTTTTCTTCCGGATTCGTAGACTGGACCTCACACTTTCACTATTAATTCTGCGTTTATTAAAAACGCACCTAGAAATGTAACTATTACTACTATCACTTACAATGGACGTATCAATACAGATTTGAGACTGAAGATAACCGTCAATGCAACTAGTAATGTGATTATTCCAACTAGATTGAATATCGTATACGTAACGGTTGTATAAGGAATCTTCACTCGTGGATC